GAGATACTTGGTTTTGTTGTTTGTTGTTTGTTGTTTGTTGTTTGTTGTTTGTTGTTTGTTGTTTGTTGTTTGTTGGTGTTTTTTAGGGGAGTTTCTTTTATAATGTGTGGTGTGTTGTTCAAATATACAAACACAAAGTTGTGTATGTTCCTTTTTAATGGAACATCGCTGTTGTTGACATGTAAAAAAATGATGATAAAATGATGATAAAATACGTGAAAAAAACACGGTTAATCTTTCAGTTAAAAGTTCCTAGTTTTGTTTAGAAAATTAGAGGAAATGAAAAGCAAAAAATCATGTCCATTGAGCACTACACTAAATAACAACTTAGATAATAGTCTGTGGACTCACCATAGCCAGTTGTCCGACAAAGTGCATCAGTGAGGAGATGATTCCCCCTACCTTTCAACCATGACGTTGAGGTATTCCTGAGGGCCAAACTCCGCGCGAATACCAGGGAAAGCACATGTCTTAGATTGGGTATACCCGGTGCACTGGAGGGGTTTATTGAAGACGTGAGAAAAAAAAAAGGAACCAAAAGTGCCAAAAAGGTCGGATGTCGCGATCACGGGCGAGATGGTGATAAATAGCCGACCAGATGTATCGGTGAAGTACAAGTTGAGAGGATTAATCCAGCACATGGCCCTGACATAGGAACCAGAGGCGCAAAAGAGCAAGATGGGCTAGGGGTGTAGGGGGAAAGTATGGTCTTGAAGCTAGTAACGTAGGATCTTTCCAACACCGGGTTGCTGATTTCACGTGAGGAGCTCGATTAATAAATCCACCTGGTACGAAGCTTTGTGTACCCCAAGAGATTTTGGATGGCCATGTCTCAGCATTTCATTCAAAGGGGCAGGCAAGCACTGCCGTATGCAGGGAGATTGCTATGTATAACCTAACAATAGAATGGTTCTAGTACTGATATTGTAATGGATTTCGGTATCCATTGGGCGAGATACCCTCTGGAAGAGGGGATGGGGTCGGGGAGGGAGAATACCCGCTTAGATATTAATGACTATTAAACATTAACTGGTATGTGTAATGGGGAATATAGATTAATGTAAACTTCCACATGATGATGTGGGGGGGTAAGGGGGGGGGCATGTAAGGTATGGGGCGCTTAATGCAAGCGGGGGTAGTATAGTGGGGATGATAGTTTCTGTAGTTGAGGTTAAACAACGACGGCTTTTCAGGCCGTAAGTCTTGGAAAAAGGCCAAGCAGAAACTGCTATGACTTATTTTGTGCTTTTTTTGGGATTATGTTTTGTTTTGGGGGGTTTGGCGGTTGCATCTAATCCTTCTCCTTATTATGGGGTAGTTGGTTTGGTCTTAGCTTCTGTTGCAGGGTGTGGGTGGTTATTAAGTTTGGGGGTTTCTTTTGTATCTTTGGTGTTGTTTATGGTGTACTTGGGGGGAATGTTAGTGGTTTTTGTTTATTCCGTGTCTTTGGCTGCAGATCCTTTTCCGGAGGCTTGGGGTGATTGGCGAGTTGTTGGGTATGGAGTAGGGTTTGTTCTAGTACTTGTGGTAGGCGGGGTTGTTGGGGGGCTTGTTGAATTTTGGCACCCCGGGGTGATTACTGTTGATAGTGGTGGTATATTTTCTGTTCGGTTGGATTTTAGTGGTGTAGCAATGTTTTATTCTTGTGGGGTTGGGATGTTTTTGGTGGCAGGTTGAGGGTTGCTGTTGACCCTGTTTGTTGTGTTGGAGTTGGTGCGGGGGCTATCTCGTGGTGCTATCCGGGCAGTTTAGGGGGGGGGGGTCAGAGAATAGTTTAGAGTAAAATACCAGCTTTGGGAGTTGGAGATAGAGGTTTAAGTCCTCTTTTTCTGAAAGAGAAACTCTAAGAAGAGGTGCGATCTTCAGTTTTTGGCTTACAAGACCAATGTTTTTGTTAAACTATTAGAGTGTTTTTAGTAGTTAAGTATTTTGTTTTCTAGGGCTCCAATGGCAGGGAATAGGAGTAGTAGGATGGTGAAGTAGGTTAGGGAAGCCAGTTGTCCAATGATGATAAAGGGATGTTCTACGGGTTGACTGCCTACTCATGTTAGGATGAAGAGGTTAGTAACTAGGATTCAGAATAGGAGTTGTGAGAGAGGACGGAAGGTTATTGTACGCTGCTTAGATTTGTGGAGTAGGGGGCTTAAGAATAGTACTAGTACGGATGCTGCAAGGGCTAATACACCCCCTAGTTTGTTGGGGATTGAGCGTAAGATAGCGTATGCGAATAGGAAGTATCATTCGGGTTTGATGTGTGGGGGTGTAACGAGTGGGTTTGCTGGAGTAAAGTTTTCTGGATCACCTAACAGGTTGGGTGAGAATAGAGCTAATGTTGTTAGTGGTAAGAATATGATAATGAATCCTAGGATGTCTTTGAGCGAGAAGTAGGGGTGGAATGGGATTTTGTCACAGTTTGATTGAATACCCAGTGGATTGTTTGATCCTGATTCGTGAAGGAAGGTTAGGTGGATGAAGGTAAGACCTGCGATTATGAATGGAAGTAGGAAATGGAGGGCGAAGAATCGGGTTAGTGTTGGGTTGTCCACTGAGAAGCCACCTCAGGCTCATTCTACGAGGGTTTGGCCGATGTATGGGATTGCTGAGAATAGGTTGGTGATGACTGTAGCACCTCAGAAGGATATTTGTCCTCATGGCAGGACATATCCTACGAAGGCAGTTGCTATTAGGGTTAAGAGGAGAATGACTCCTGTATTTCAGGTTTCTTTATAGAGGTATGAGCCATAGTAGAATCCTCGTCCGATGTGTAGGTAAATACAAATAAAGAAGAATGATGCTCCGTTTGCGTGGAGGTTTCGGATTAGTCAGCCATATTGTACGTTTCGACATGTGTGGGCGACGGATGAGAAGGCTAGGGTTGTGTCTGCGGTGTAATGTATAGCTAGCAGGAGTCCTGTTAGGATTTGTGTTAGTAGGCAAATGCCTAGTAGGGATCCGAAGTTTCATCAAGTAGAGATGTTTGGTGGGGTGGGGAGGTCGATTAGTGAGTTGTTAACTATTTTGAGGAGGGGGTGAGATTTTCGTAGATTTGGGGCCATTGGGGTGGTGAATTTTGGATCTATGTGTTAGTAGGATAATGAGGATGGATAGGGCGAATGAGCTTAAGTAGGTTTTGATTAGTCCGGAATGGAGGGTGGTTGAGGTTTTGGTTGCTATGAGTTGAAGGTCAGCGAGTCCTTCTGGGCCTATTTTTTTGTACCAGGATAGGTCGATTAGATGGGATGCAATTTTTTGTCCGCTGCTTAGTAGGTTTGTAGAAGCGAGGCGATGGGATAGGGGGTTGAAGAATCCTAATGAGGAGGAGAAGTTTATGAGTGTAGTTTGTTTTGGTGGGGTTAGGGCGTGGGTTATGTTTGAGAGTTCTAGGGCAAGGATGATGCCCAGGGTTGTGACAATGATGGCTGCAGTTTTTGTGAGTGTTGGTATGGTCATTGGGGGGGTTTTTGTTGGTAAAATAAAGGATGTAATGAGTAGGCCGGCTATAATGCTACCTAGAGCGAGGCGGGTGATTGGGTTAATGATTGCCCGATCGTTTTCGTTTACTGGGGCGGTTGTGGGTATTCGGGTAAATCCTGTTTGGACGAGTAGTGTTATGCGTAGGGTGTAGGTTGCAGTGAATGATGTGGCTAGTAGGGTTAGGAGGAGGGCTCAAGAGTTTAGATACGAGGTGTTTATGCTTTCGATGATTAGGTCTTTTGAGTAGAATCCGGCTAGGAAGGGAGTTCCTATTAGGGCTAAGTTGCCAATGGTTAGGCAGGAGGTAGTTGTGGGGAGTATTTTTTGTAAGCCTCCTATTTTTCGAATGTCTTGTTCTCCATTTAGGCTGTGGATGATTGACCCAGAGCAAAGGAACAATATGGCCTTGAAGAAAGCGTGTGTTGAGATATGTAAGAAAGCAAGTTGTGGGAGGTTAAGTCCAATAGTAACTATTATAAGTCCTAGTTGGCTGGATGTGGAGAAAGCAATGATTTTCTTGATGTCGTTTTGCGTGATTGCACAGGTGGCGGCGAATAGTGTGGATAGTGCGCCTAGGCATAGGCATGTGGTAAGGGCAGTTTGGTTGCCGGAAAGTATAGGGTGGGTACGAATTAGTAGGAAGATTCCGGCTACTACTATAGTGCTGGAGTGGAGTAGGGCGGAAACTGGAGTTGGACCTTCTATGGCAGCTGGTAGTCATGGATGAAGGCCAAATTGGGCTGATTTTCCTGTTGCTGCTAGGATTAGGCCGAGGAGGGGGAGTGTGGGGGTTTGGGTTGGGGTGAAGGCTTGTTGTACTTCTCAGGTGTTTGTGTACGAGGCAAGTCATGCTATGCTTAGGATAATGCCGATGTCTCCAATTCGGTTGTAAAGGACGGCCTGGAGGGCAGCTGTATTGGCCTCTGCCCGTCCCTGCCATCAGCCGATTAGTAAGAATGATATGATTCCGACTCCTTCTCATCCGATGAAGAGGAGAAATAGATTATTGGCGATGGTTAGGGTTAGTATGGCGATTAGGAATATTAGGAGGTGATGAAAGAATTTTGTGATGTGGGGGTCGGAGGCTATGTACCATGATGCAAATTGGAGAATAGATCATGTTACAAATAGTGCAATGGGGAAGAATATTAGGGAATATTGATCTATTTTAAGGCTAATGGGAATTTTAAAGTTTATAATGAATTTTCATTCTCAGGTAGAGATAACACTTTCTATGCCTGAGTGTATAAATAGGGTTGTTGGTACGAGGCTAGTTAGGAAAGCGGTTTTGACTGCATGGGTGATGGTGGTGGGGGAGTTTTGGAAGTTTTTGGATACGAAGGGAAGTAGGATTGGTGTTAGGATGATTGCTAGCGTTAGAGTTATGAAAGTGTTAAGGAGTAATGCGATTTCCACTACTTTTACTTGGATTTGCACCAAGATAGGTGGTTCCTAAGACCAATGGATTACTGTTATCCTTTAAAAGTAAGGGGGCTGAGGTTTTAGACTCAGATACAAGAATTAGCAGTTCTTGTTGGTTAAACCGCCCCTCGGCAGGTAAGAAGGGTTTAACTTCTATTTTTAGAATCACAGTCTAATGTTTGGGTTAAACTATACTTGCATGAGGGAACTCCTGAGATTAGTTCTGGTTTTAGGATTAGGAGGAGTAGGGGGATGATGTGGAGGGCTATTAGGAGGTGTTCTCGTGTGCTGGAGTTTTGGATTGATGTAATGTGGGAGGGGAGTACTCCTCGTTGGGTTATTAGTAGCATGAATAGGGTGTAGGAGGCGGTTAGTAGGGTTGCAATTCCAGTGAGAATGATTGTGAAGGCGGATCAATTGAATAGTGCGATTATGATTGTTAGTTCTGCTATTAGGTTTGTGGTTGGGGGTAGGGCTATGTTTGTTAGGTTGGCTAGGAGTCATCACGTAGCCATGAGGGGTAGTAGGGGTTGCAGGCCACGTGTTAAGAGGAGAATGCGGCTGTGTGTGCGTTCATAGTTTGTGTTAGCTAGGCAGAATAGTATTGAGGAGGTTAATCCGTGTGAAATTATGAGGATTATTGCTCCTGAGAATGATCAGTGGGTTTGGATTATGCTTGCAGCGATGACTAGGCCTATGTGGCTTACGGAGGAATAGGCGATTAGTGATTTTAGGTCAGTTTGGCGTAGGCAAATTGAGCTGGTTATTAGTGCCCCTCATAGTGCTAAAGTTAGGAAGGGGTAATGTAGATTGTCCGAAATGGGGGTTATGAGTATGGTGAGTCGTATGATGCCGTATCCTCCTAGTTTTAGGAGAAGTGCCGCTAGCAGTATGGATCCAGCAATGGGGGCTTCAACATGAGCTTTAGGTAGTCATAGGTGGAGTCCGTATAAGGGGGCTTTTACTATAAATGCTGTTAGTAGGGCAAGGCTTGATAGGAGGCCTGTTCAGGAGATAGTGAGGACGGGGTGGGTTAGTTTTAGAATTATGAGATGCAGGGTGCCGGTTTGTGTGTGTAAGTGGAGGATGGCAACTAGTAGGGGGAGGGAACTGATTAGGGTGTAGAATAGCAGGTAGATGCCGGCGCTTAAGCGCTCTGGTTGATTCCCTCATCGGGTGATGAGAATTAGGGTGGGGATTAAGGTTGCTTCGAATGAGATGTAGAATAGTATAAGCTCTGTGGTTGAAAATGCTAGAATAATGAACGGTTGGATTGTGATGAGGGTTATAATGAAGGTTCGTTTTCGCGTGATGGGCTCGTGTTGTAGGTGGTTTTGGCTCGCTATGATTATGAGCGGTAGGAGTCAGCATGATAGTGTGAGTAAGGGTGATGAGATTTGATCGATACCAGTTCATTGAGTTAGGTTTTTGTAGGGGTGGTATGTTGGGGTGAGTCATTGTAGGCTGAGAGAGGCGATTAACAGGCTGTATATGGTGGTGTTTGTTCATAGGAATTTTGGGGGCGATAGGAGAGTTACTGGAAGGAGTATGATTGTTGGGATAATGATTTTTAGCATTGTAGTAGGTTTAGGTTGTGGAGGTGGTCAGAGCCGTGGGTTCGTGTGGATGCTACTAGTATTGCCAGACCTGTGCCAGCTTCGCAGGCTGAGAAGGCTAATATGAGTACGGGTAGGAGGGAGAATGATGTTGCTTGGTTTTCTACTGGTCAAAGCGATAGGGCAATATATATAGACAATATTATGCTCTCTAGGCATAGTAGGGCAGAGATTAGGTGCGTTCGATGGAAGGCTAGCCCTAAGCTGCTTAATGCGAAAGTTGAATAGAAGCTTAGGTGTGTGAGTGACATAGAGAAAGTCATAGGGTTAGACTATGGTTTGTTGAGCCGAAATCAACTGTCTTGATTAGACTAACTTTCTGTGTTTATTCTGCTCATTCTAGGCCACCTTGTATTCATTCATAGATTAATCCTAGAGTAAGTAGAATAATGATGATGGAGGCTCAAATTAAAGTAAGGGTGGGCGATTGGAGTTGTACGGCTCATGGGAGGGGGAGTAAGAGTGCAATTTCTAAGTCAAATAATAAGAAGAGGATTGCTACTGAGGAAGAAGCGAATAGAGAATGGGAGTCGGGCAGATCCGAGTGGGTCAAATCCGCATTCGTATGGGGATAGTTTTTCCGGGTCCGGGTTTATTTGAGCCAGTCAGAAGTTTAATGTGGTGAGGACAATGCTTAGGGCAAGGGATAGGGTTAGTATGAATATGATTATGTTAATTGCTCTTCTCTGGGTTTATACCAGATTTTAGAGATTGGAAGTCAATTGTAATTAATATACTAGAAGAGCAAGATCCTCATCAGTAGATGGTTATGTAGAGGAATAATCAGATTACGTCTACGAAGTGTCAGTATCATGCTGCTGCTTCGAATCCAAAGTGGTGGTTAGATGTAAAGTGGTATTTGATTAGGCGTAGCAGACATACCGATAGGAATGAGGATCCGATGATGACGTGTAGTCCATGGAATCCTGTAGCGACGAAAAAGGTTGATCCGTATACACCATCGGCAATTGAGAATGGTGCTTCGTAATATTCTATTGCTTGGAGTGCTGTGAAGTAAAATCCCAGTAAGATAGTCAGGGTTAGTGCGTGGATTCCTTGTTTTCGGTTACCTTCTGTAATGCTGTGATGGGCCCATGTCACTGTAACACCTGAGGCTAAGAGGATGGCAGTGTTTAGTAGGGGGACTTCTAGGGGGTTGAGGGGTTTAATTCCTGTTGGGGGTCATTGTCCGCCCAGTTCTGGGGTTGGGACTAAGCTGGAGTGGAAGAATGCTCAGAAAAAGCCTAGGAAAAAGAATGCTTCGGATGTAATAAATAGAATTATTCCATACCGCAGGCCCTTTTGGACGGTGGGAGTGTGATGGCCTTGGAATGTGCTTTCTCGTACGATGTCTCGTCATCATTGCAGTATAACCAGGATTATGGAAAGTAGGCCCAGGGTTAATAATTGGGATGAGTTGTAGTGGAACCATATAATTAGTCCGGAGGTGGTGAGTAGGGCAGCTGCTGCTCCGAAAATGGGCCATGGGCTTGGGTCTACTATGTGGTAGGAGTGTGCTTGGTGTGCCATTAGATGTTTTCTTGTAAGTATAGGCTGAGGAGGAGAACGAAGACGTATGCTTGAATTATGGCTACAGCTACCTCTAAGATGGTTAGTAGGAGTAGGATTAGTGTGGTTAGAATGGATACGGTGGGGATAATTGGAAGTAAGGCGGTAGTAGCTGTGGAGATGAGTTGGATTAGTAAGTGGCCTGCAGTTAGGTTTGCTGTGAGGCGGACGCCTAGAGCTAGAGGGCGGATGAGCAGGCTGGTTGTTTCGATTATGATTAAGGCGGGAATTAAGGGGGTGGGTGTGCCTTCAGGGAGGAGGTGGCCTAGTGAAGCCGAAGGTTGGTTTCGTAGGCCTGTGAGTAATGTTGCAAGTCAGAGGGGGAAGGCTAGTGCTATGTTCATGGATAGCTGTGTAGTTGGGGTAAATGTGTAGGGTAGTAGGCCTAATAAGTTGATTGTGAGTAGGAATGTTATTAGTGAGGTTAGGATTAGAGCTCATTTATGGCCCGCTTTGTTTAGTGGGGTTATTAGTTGTTTTGTAATTAGGTGGACAAATCAAAGTTGTAGGGTGGTAAGGCGGTTGGTGATCCATCGGTTGTCTGAGGTGGGGAGTAATAGGGCGGGGAATAGCATGGAGAGGAGGATTAGTGGGATTCCCAGTAGGCATGGGCTTGTGAATTGATCGAAGAAGCTTAGGTTCATGGTCAGGTTCAAGGTGTGGTTTTGATGGTTGAATGTGTTTTGTTGGAGGGATGGTTGGTTGGGGTAAATGATAGGAGCTTAGGTTGGATAATTAGGGAGAAGGTTAGTCATGATATTAATATGATGAAGAATCATGGGTTGGGATTAAGTTGTGGCATTTCATTAAGGAGGGGTGGTGGTCCTCTTTCTCTAGCTTAAAAGGCTAGTGCTGGTGCATAGCTTCTTAATGATTAGGATGATAGTAGTGAAGATCAGTTCTCGAAGTAAGTGAGGGGGGTTGATTCTACCACGATTGGTATGTAGCTGTGGTTGGCCCCACAGATCTCAGAGCATTGACCGTAGAAGATTCCTGGTCGGGTGGTGATAAATGATGTTTGGTTTAGTCGTCCTGGGATTGCGTCGGTTTTTACTCCCAGGGTGGGAATAGCTCAGGAGTGAAGTACATCGCTTGCGGTGACGATGATGCGGATGGGGGATTCTATGGGGACGACAACACGATGGTCTACTTCTAAGAGCCGGAAGTGGCCTAGTGGGAGTTCTGTTGTAGGGATCATGTACGAGTCAAATGAGAGATCTTTGAAGTCTGTGTATTCATAGCTTCAGTATCATTGATGGCCAATAGCTTTTAAGGTCAGGTCGGGTTCATCAATTTCATCTATTATGTATAGGATTTGTAGTGAGGGGAGAGCAAGGAGGATGAGAACGATAGCTGGTAGGATTGTTCAGATTAGTTCGACTTCTTGTGCGTCAACAGTGTTTGAGGATAGTTTTTCTATGAGTATGAGTGCTAGAAGGTAGAGGACTAGGCTGCAGATTGCCAGTGCGACTATTAGGGCATGATCGTGGAATTCGACGAGCTCTTCTATGATGGGTGATGAGGCGTCTTGAAAGCCGAATTGTGAGTGGTTGGCCATGTGAGGTGTACAGGATTTTCACCTGTGATTTAGACTTGACAAGGCTATGTAATTGGTTTACTAACACTTCATAAGAAAGAAGCATGAGTGGTTTGATGCGGTTGGCTTGAAACCAGCATATGAGGGTTCGATTCCTTCCTTTCTTGGACTTGAACGAAGGCGGGCTCTTCGAAGGTGTGGTATGGAGGCGGGCAGCCGTGGATTCATTCGATATTGGTGGCAGTTAGTTCTGGTTGTAGGACTTTTCGTTTTGATGCGAAGGCTTCTCAGATGATGAATATTAGCATGATTACAGCTGTTATTGAGATAAGTGAGCCGATAGAGGATATGGTGTTTCATAGGGTGTACGCGTCTGGGTAGTCAGAGTATCGTCGTGGTATGCCAGCTAAGCCTAGGAAGTGCTGTGGGAAGAATGTTAAGTTAACCCCTGTGAATATCACCCCAAAGTGGGCTTTAGTTCATGAGGGGTGGAGGGTATAGCCTGTTAATAGGGGGAATCAGTGGGTAAATCCTGCTAAGATAGCAAAGACTGCCCCTATTGAGAGGACATAATGGAAGTGGGCAACTACGTAGTATGTGTCGTGTAAAGCGATGTCTAGGGAGGAGTTTGCTAGGACAATTCCTGTGAGACCGCCAATGGTGAAGAGGAAGATGAAACCCAGGGCTCATAGTATTGGGGGGTCTCATTTGATAGTCCCTCCGTGTAATGTAGCTAATCAGCTAAATACTTTGATGCCTGTAGGGATAGCAATGATTATAGTGGCAGATGTGAAGTATGCTCGGGTGTCTACGTCTATTCCGACTGTAAACATGTGGTGAGCTCAGACAATGAAACCTAGGAATCCGATGGATAGTATGGCTCAGACTATTCCTATGTAGCCAAATGGCTCTTTTTTACCTGCGTAGTATGTTACAACATGAGAGATGATTCCGAAGCCTGGTAGGATTAGGATGTATACTTCTGGGTGGCCGAAGAATCAGAAGAGGTGTTGGTACAGTACAGGGTCACCGCCTCCGGCGGGATCGAAGAATGTTGTGTTTAGGTTTCGGTCTGTAAGTAGCATAGTAATGCCTGCGGCAAGCACTGGGAGTGAAAGTAGTAATAGGACGGCAGTGATGAGTACGGATCATACGAATAGTGGGGTTTGATATTGTGAGAGGGCAGGGGGTTTTATGTTGATGGCTGTAGTGATAAAGTTGATAGCACCCAGAATGGAAGACACACCTGCTAAGTGAAGAGAGAAGATTGCTAGGTCTACTGAGGCTCCAGCATGGGCTAGATTGCCAGCTAGAGGGGGGTATACTGTTCATCCTGTGCCGGCTCCAGCTTCTACTGTGGAAGAGGCTAGGAGGAGTAGGAATGATGGGGGTAATAGTCAGAAGCTTATGTTGTTTATGCGTGGAAATGCTATATCAGGGGCACCGATTATAAGTGGGACTAGTCAGTTTCCAAACCCACCGATCATGATTGGTATCACTATGAAGAAGATTATCACGAAGGCATGGGCGGTGACAATTACGTTATAGATTTGGTCGTCTCCTAGGAGGGTTCCGGGTTGGCCAAGTTCTGCACGGATAAGCAGGCTGAGGGCAGTACCTACTATGCCAGCTCATGCGCCAAAGATTAAGTATAAGGTGCCGATATCTTTGTGGTTTGTTGAAAATAATCATCGATTGATAAAGGTCACAGGTAAGATGGCTGAGTGTTGAAGCGTTAGGCTGTAGTCCTTTTTACAGAGGTTCGATTCCTCTTCTTATCGACTCCGTGGTGAAATTCATGTTGAGTTGCAAGCTCATTGATGTACATTAAAAGTGTGCCGGAGTTTGATAGACAGAAGCTTGCTGGTTCGGGCATCTAACTGTTAATTAGAATTTTATGGGATCGAGGCCCATCTGTCTAGGGAAGGTCCTAGCTTAATAAAAGCGTCTGGGTTGCATTCAGGAAATGCAGGTTAATGTCCTGCGGATCTTAACAGAAACTAAGAGGGTTCAACTCTTGTTTAAGGCTTTGAAGGCCTTCGGTTTGGGGACTATCCTAAGTTTCTAGACGGTGGTTAGGATTATTGGGGAGAGGGGTAATAATAGGATTGATAGAGAGGTAGTGATGGCGATTGGAGAGCCCGTTGGTTTGTTAATGTGTCATTGTTTTATGTGGTTTGTAGAGTTTGGTGGGAGTGTGATTGTTGAGTAATACGCGAGGCGAAGGTAGAAGAACAAGCCTAGTAAAGATAATATGGCAATAATTGTGGCTGCTGTCGTTATTTCTTGTTTAGTTAGCTCTTGGATGATGAGTCATTTAGGCAAGAACCCTGTGAGAGGGGGAAGTCCTGCTAATGATAGTAGGGTTAGTATGAGAGTGGCGTTGAGTATGGGGGTCTTTGTTCACGAGGTTATTATTGTTGATAGTTTTACGGCTTTAATTGTGTTTAAGGTGAGGAAGACGGCAGTGGTTGTTAGAGAGTATAGATAGAAGGTTAATAGAGTGAGCTTCGGGTTGTAAATAATGATGATTGCCATTCAACCTAAATGGGCGATGGATGAGAAGGCTAAAATCTTTCGGATTTGGGTTTGGTTTAGTCCTATTCATCCACCTAAGGCTGCTGATGCAATTGCTATGGTGGTTAGTAATGTTGGGTTGAGGGAGTGTGATGTTATGAATAGAATGGTAATAGGGGGAAATTTTATTATTGTTGATAGTAGTAGGGCAGTGGTTAGGGATGAGCCCTGAAGTACTTCTGGGAACCAGAAATGAAACGGAACTAATCCTAGTTTTATTCCGATTGCAGCTGTGAGGAGTAGACACGAAGTGGGGTGAGTTAGTTGGGTGAGATCTCATTGTCCTGTGTGTCATGCACTGTTCATGCTTGCGAAGAGGATTAAGGTTGAAGCGGTGGCTTGCACTAGAAAGTACTTGATTGCGGCTTCGATGGCTCGGGGGTGATGGGATTTTGAGATGAGGGGGATGATAGCGAGTGTGTTGATTTCTAGTCCAGTTCAGGCTATTACTCAATGATTGCTTGAGATTGTGATGGTTGTCCCTAGGAGTAGGCTTAGGGAGGTAACTAGCTTGGCATGGGGGTTCATTAGCAAGGGAGGGGGTTAGACCTTCATTTTCGGGGTATGGGCCCGATAGCTTTATTAGCTGACCTTACTAGGAAATAATATAAAGGAAGTATGGAGAGTTTTGATCTCTCTTGTGTAGGTTCGATTCCTACTTTTCTAAGTATTGTTTAGGAAATGAGAGGGCTGGTATACCTCTATGTTCACTTTATCATAGTGACCCTTTACGTTCAGGCACATTTCCTTAAGTAAGGGGGTAGGCCTGCGTAACAGATTGGTATGCTAGTGTGTCAAAGACATAGTGCTAGTGTTAGGGGGAGGAAGTTCTTTCAGAGCAGATGTATGAGTTGATCGTAGCGAAATCGTGGATAAGAGGCACGGATTCATAGAAAACCCGAAGAGAGCAGTAAGACTTTTGTAGCTAAGATTATGGGGAATAATTCCTGTGGGGGGTTTAGTGAACTTGGGTTTAGGAACAGGATGGCAGTTAGTGTGTTTATTAGTATAATGTTTGCGTATTCGGCTAGGAAAAATAGGGCGAATGGCCCAGCAGCATATTCTACGTTAAATCCGGATACTAGTTCTGATTCTCCTTCTGTGAGATCGAAGGGAGCACGATTTGTTTCAGCAAGGGTTGAAATATATCATATTATTGCAAGGGGTCATGAGGAGAAGACAAGGTATAGAGGTTCTTGGGTGATAGCGAGGGTATTTAGGGTGTAGCTTCCGCTAAGTAGGATTACGGATAGGAGGATAATGGCTAGTGTTACTTCGTAGGAGATGGTCTGTGCTACTGCTCGTAAGGCCCCGATTAGGGCATATTTTGAGTTTGAGGCTCAACCTGATCATAGAATTGAGTAGACTGCTAGGCTGGATATGGCTAAGAGGAAGAGGAGGCCTAAGTTTAGGTCAGTTAGGGAAAATGGAAGGGGAAGGGGGATTCAGATAGTAAGTGCTAAAAGAAGGGCTAGTATGGGGGTTATAAGGAAGAGGAATGGGGAGGAAGTGGATGGGCGGATTGGTTCTTTGGTGAATAGTTTGACTCCGTCAGCCACAGGCTGTAACAGTCCGAATGGGCCTACAATGTTTGGGCCTTTTCGAGCTTGTATATAGCTTAGGACTTTCCGTTCAACTAGGGTTAGAAATGCCACGGCAATTAGGATTGGGACTGCGTAGGATAGGGATATGATGAGACAAGTCAGGGCAGGTGGGTGGGCCATGGGAGGCTAGGGAGAGGATTTGAACCTCTGGGTAAAGGGCTTAAGCCTTTTGCATTTACCAAGCTCTGCCACGCTAGCTGGTCCTTTTCTAGGAGTGGTAGTGGGGTGTCCATAGGTAATTTAGTTGGGTACATTACTTGAGGGAAGGGCGTGCTTGTGGTATTGGCCCCACTTTCTCGGTCCTTTCGTACTAGAGAAAGTGCATCATAGATAGAAACCGACCTGGATTGCTCCGGTCTGAACTCAGATCACGTAGGACTGTTAATCGTTGAACAAACGAACCCTTAATAGCGGCTGCACCATTAGGATGTCCTGATCCAACATCGAGGTCGTAAACCTCCTCGTCGATGTGAGCTCTTAGAGGAGATTGCGCTGTTATCCCTGGGGTAGCTTGGTCCATTGATCAAGTGTATTGGGTCTGGTTACTGTTAGTACGTTGAGGGGTTGCTCTTGGTCAAGAGATGTGGTCTTATTTTTGGAGGATCTATTTTTCTCCAAGGTCACCCCAACCGAAAAATGCGGACCAGAGTTTGAGGGTAGTGAGCCTGGTAGGGTTGGGTTTGTATGTGGTGGTCGCTGATTTTTAAGTTCCACAGGGTCTTCTCGTCTTATGTAGGCATTCCTGCTTTTGCACAGGAAGATCAATTTCACTGATTATCTGTAGGAGACAGTTAAGACCTCGTTTAGCCATTCATACAAGTCTCGATTTATGGGACAATTGATTGCGCTACCTTTGCACGGTTAGGATACCGCGGCCGTTAAACGTTATGTCACTGGGCAGGCATCACCTTCAATACTTGGTGGGCTGAAGGCTATGTTTTTGGTAAACAGTCGGGCCTTGGGTTTGCCTAGTTCCTTTTACAGATTTTAATCTTTCTAAATATGCGCTCCTGAGTTGGGGTAACAGGGTGGGTTAATACTTTAGTCTTGTTTTAATTGGGGTATTGTTCATATCTGTTAATAATGTGAGGATGTAAGTTTGCGCTTAATTGAGGGGGTAGCCCTAGTTACTCATTTTAGCATTGATGCTCCTATTAACATAGGTTAGCCCATTGGTGGAAAGGGAGTCATGTTGTTGTTGAATTTTTGTGTGTGGAGCTTTGACGCACTCTTTATTGATGGCTGCTTGAAGGCCCACAATAAGGGAGGAAGTTGGGTGGTTATCCGCTAGTGGAGATTGTATTCTTTTTTAAAGGAGCTGTACCTCCTTTAAATTGCTCTTGACCCATTACATGTGGGTTAGGGTTTGTGTCCGGGGAAGAGGGGTCAGGAGGGAACTAAGATTCATTTCACAGGCAACCAGCTATCACCCAGCTCGGTAGGCTTTTCACCTCTACTAGCAAGTCATCCCACTCTTTTGCAACAGAGACGGGTTCGCTCAGGGGTAGCTGCTTGTAAGTAGCTCGCTTGGGTTTCGGGAGGGCAAGCTTAAATTCATTTTGCTTGGTTGTTCTCGCTAAATCATGATGCAAAAGGTACAAGGGTGAATCTTTGCTGTCTACTGCTTGGTTTTTCATTGTTATTTCATCTTTCCCTTACGGTACAAAATTTCTATCGCGCCGGGGGGGGGGGTCTTTTCTATCGCCTATACTAAGTTTAAAGAATGCTTTAGTTAAGTGGTAAAGTGAATTTTTGCTATTGCTGCTTGTGCAGTATGGTTGGGCTAGAGTAAGCTTCAAGACGATCTGGTGTCTGGCAGATATCTTTCAGGTGTAAGCTGAATGCTTTATTTTATAGCTACGTCTTGATATGCTAAGTGCACCTTCCGGTACACTTACCTTGTTACGACTTACCTCATCTTTAGCCATAAGATTTATTAGTTATGGTTGTTGGTGGCTTATGAGGAGGGTGACGGGCGGTATGTACGTGCCCCAGGGCCAACTTAAAGAGGGCTTTATTGTCCCGCTTTACTGCTAAATCCGCCTTCCGGGGGCTGTTTCATACCCCCTTTCGTGGGTTTTCTATCGTAGAAAATGTAGCCCATTTCTTCCACCTCATGGGCTATACCTTGACCTGTCTTACTAGCAGGTTAGGCTATTGTGCTCACTATTGGGCTTTCAGGGAAGGTGAGCTGGCGACGGCGGTATGTAGGCTGCTTTGGCGAGAGGTGGTCGGGTGAATCGTGGGTTATCGATTATAGAACAGGCTCCTCTAGATGGGTTTGGGGCACCGCCAAGTCCTTAGAGTTTTAAGCGTTTGTGCTCGTAGTTCTCGGGCGGATGCTTTGGTACGGCAAGCATCGAGATTTAGGGCTAGGCATAGTGGGGTATCTAATCCCAGTTTGTGCCCTAGCTTTCGTGGGGTTAAATCAATCAGAAGTACTAGGATCATCTTAAAGGTGATCTTAAGTACACCTTGGGCTTATGACAGCTTAGTTGCATCTTAATCCTAATCACTGTGATATCATAGTGCCACTCTTTACGCCGTATACGGTTAATTTGGGTCTCTTGTGTGACCGCGGTGGCTGGCACAAGATTTACCAACCCTGGAATTGCTATAACTAAGTCAAGCTTGCACTTATTGCTTAATGTTAACTACTGCTGAGTACCCGTGGGGGTGTGGCCGAGCAAGGCGTCTTGGGCTACAGCTGTGTGTGCCTGATACCCGCTCCTCTCCCCTTAACAAGGGTTCGAGGGCATTTACACTGGGGCGCAGATACTTGCATGTATATGTCTAGCAAGAATTAACGGTAAGGTTAGGACTAAGTCTTTTGTCTTCGGGTGCATGTGGCAGCCATCTTGGCATCTTCAGTGCCATGCTTTAGTTGATAAGCTACGGAGAC